ACATGAACAAAAGGAGCATAAACAACATAAACAAAAGGAGGATAAACAACATAAACAAAAGGAGGATAAACAAAATGGACCTGAACAGAATTCTTACAATTCTAATAGCAGTGGTGATACTGATACAGAAGATGAGATAAAGGAAATTATTTTGCCAAGTTATTCATACCAATCGGACTTTCGGCGAGGACTAATTAAAGGTGCTATGCGCGCTCAAAGGCGTAAAACTTTAATTTTTGAACTGTTTCAAGCAAAGGCGCACTCTCCCCTTTTTTTGGATAGAGTCAAAAGACTCCCCCGCCTACCGTTTGATATATCCAAATTTTTTAAAGTTTTTTTTACAAATTGGACAGACAAGGGGATAGAATCCGAAATTGTCGAGTATATAGACGTGGAGTATATAGACGAAGAAGGAAAAAAAAAAAAAAATGAAAATAGTCTAAACGAGGAAGAAAGGCGGATGGAGATATCGGAGGGATGGGATAATATCATATGTGGGCACATAATAAGGGGATTCGCGTTAATAACTCAATCTATTCTTAGAAAATATATTGTATTGCCTTCATTGATAATAGCAAAAAATATTGGACGTATATTATTATTTCAATCTCCTGAATGGTTTGAGGATATACAGGAATGGGAGCGCGAAATGCATGTTAAATGTACCCATAATGGTATCCAAGTATCGGAAACAGAATTTCCAATAAATGGGTGGGCAGAGGGTATTCAGATAAAAATCTTATTTCCTTTCTACCTGAAACCTTGGCACATACGACCCTCTGATAGAAATCTAATCGAAGAGGAAAACCAAAAAGATGAGTTTTGTTTTTTAACAGTTTGGGGACGGGAAACTAACCTTCCTTTTGGTTCTCCCAGAATTAGAAAAGGAGATTCTTTTTTTGACCCCATTTTTAAGGAACTACAACCAAAAATAGAAAAATTAAAAAGGGCGTATTTAGATTTCTATTTATATTTATTAGGAAAAACCAAATTAGTTTTAAAAGAAACAAAAAAATTAATTATTGACATTATTGAAAGGTTAGTATTTATAACAAGAATACTAAAACAAAAAGTACTCTCAAAATTCAACCTAATTTTTAGATTAATAAAAGTATCAGACTCGAATGAAATTAAAAACGAAAAAGATTCTAGAAGCAGCAATCAAATAATTCATGAATCAGTTAGTCTATTTCAATCTCAAAATTGGAAAAATTATGCACTAATAAAAAGGGAGGATCTAACAGGTAGAACAAGGACAATTAAAAATAAAATAGAAAGAATTACAAAAGAAAAAAAAAAAATAACCCCATCCGGCGTATATATTAATCCTACCGAAAAAGGGTATAATGCTAAAAGATTCGAATGGACAACAAATATTTGGCAAATATTAAAAAGAAGAACTGTCCGATTAATCTCTCAATTAGATTGTTTTATAAAAATTTTCCTTGAAAAAGTATACATAGATATTTTTTTAGCTATTATTAATATTACCAGACTCAATATACAATTTCTTTTTGAATCGATAAAAAAAATGCCGGATAAGCCCATTAATGAAACAAAAGAAGAAAGGCTTAATAGAAAAAATAAAAATATAATTAACTTTATTTCAATTAATATTCTTAGAAATAGGAAAAATTTACATAGTTTTGGGGACTTATCCTATTTGTCACAAGCATATGTATTTTTTAAATTATCACAAACCCAAGTTAGTAACAAATTAAGATCTGTTTTTCAATATAATGGAATGTCTTTTTTTATTAAGGATGAAATAAAAGATTCCTTTGAAACACAAGGAATACTTGATTCTAAATTAAGTCATAAGAAACGCCCGGATAATAAATGGAAAAACTGGATAAGGGGACATTATCAATACAATTTGTCTCGTCTTAAAAGGTTTAGAAGGTGGAAAAGGAAAAAGATGAGAAATTTCATTAATCTACGTTATAGAAAAAAAAAAAAAAAAACCAAGCGGGATTCATATGAAAAAGTTCAGTCCATAAAGGGGGGTAATTCTAGGAATTCTAAAGTAGATTACTTAGTGAATCAAACAGTGAATCAAACAGACAATTTTCAAAAAAGCTCTAAATATGATCTGTTATCATATAAATCTATTAATTTGAATTATGAAAATAAGAGGGACTCGCCTATTTCTAAATCAAGCTCGCAAGTCCAATTAAAAAAGAACGAAGATATTTCTTATAAATCCAACACTCATAAAGAGAATTTTTCTGATATATATATATGGAGAAGTTTCCCTATTCCTATTAATAATTATGAAAATATTAATTATACACAAAAAGATCGCGATAGAAAATATTTGGATTTTAATTTTCAAAATCCAAATTGGGATCTTAGACAACAACTTATTATTGAGTCCTACATCAGAATGGATATCACGAGTAATGAAAATACTCATATTGATACTAACAATTATCAATATCCAATTTTTGAAAAAATTGATAAAAAAAAGCTTGTTTATCTTAAAATGCCGCAAAAGCTCCAAACCAATTTACCAAAACCCCGAAAAGGTTTTTTGGATTGGATGGGAATGAATGAAGAAATACTAAAACGTCCCGTCTCACACCTGGGACTTTTTTCCTTCCCAGAATTTGTCCTACGCTATAGTCTATATAAACTAAAACCGTGGGTTATACCAAGTAAAATCCTTCTTTTAAATTTGAATCTAAATGAAAATGATCTTAGTGAAAAGAAAAACATCGAAGGAAACCAAAAACAAAAAGGGGAATCCGTTTCAAATAAAGAAATAAAGAATCAAAATCGAAATCAAAAAGATCAAAAAGAAAAAGAATCGGTCGAAAGCAAAAGAGATCTTAGATCAAATGTACAAAAACAAGGGAATGCTGAATCTGTTCCTTCAACAAACCACGAAAAAGATATTGAAGACCCTTCCCCCCAAAAAATGAAAAAGAGAAAGAAAAGTAAGCTAGAAAAAGAAATAGATTTACTCCTAAAACCTTTTTTAGTTTTTCAAATTACCTCGCGCAGTACTTTGGCTAAAAGAATTATGAATAATATAAAAATATATTCTTTCCTGCTTGGACTGCCAAATCCACGAGAAATTACTATATCCTCGATTCGAGGAGGAGAAATGAGTTTGGATTTAATGTGTATTCGGAAGGATGTAAAGCTTATAGAATGGATCAAAAGCGCGTTCTTTATTATCGAACCCACACGCCTGTCTGTAAAAAATGATGGACAATTTATTATGTATCAAACCTTAGGTATTTTGTTGGTTCATAAGATGAAGCACCAAATTAATCAAGGATATAGAAAACAACCCTATGTTGATAAGAATGGTTTTGATTTACTTGTTCCCGAAACCATTTTATCGCATAGACGTCGTAGAGAGTTGAGAATTCTAATTTCTTTCAATTCAAAGACTTGGAATAAAAATCCAATATCTTCGACTGAGAACAATTGTAGTCAATCTTTGGATTTGGATAAAGAGAACCCTCTTAATCTTAATAAAGATAAGAATGAATTAATTAATTTCAAATTTTTTCTTTGGCCTAATTATCGATTAGAAGATTTAGCTTGTATGAATCGCTATTGGTTTGATACAAATAACGGCAGTCGTTTCAGTATGTTAAGGATACAGATGTATCCGCGGTTGAAAAGTCGTTGATAGCCCATTATTTCCTATATATGCTATACCCTACGGGGTATATGAAAGTAAAGAGATTGACACGCCCCACCTTCCATGCCATTCTAATATATAATACGAAGACTAAAACCGCTGAGGTATCAATTAGGCCTACAAATCAATTAACAAAATCTTCTTCATTTTAGGCCTAAATTATGCCATGCAAAAATGAACCCCCTTCCTTCTTTCTTCTTTTTTTCTTTTTCAGAATAAATTAAATTGAAACCTGGATGGATTAATATGACCTGGGTGGATTAATATGAGTTGATAAAATTAGGAGTTCATAAAGAAATTCAGATTATTGTATATAACACATTAAAATTACTATCATTATTATTACTCATCGATAAAATCCGTATCTGTAAAAGTGGAAGAGGGAAAATCTTTTATGGTAAAAAGTGCATTCATTTCGGTTATTTCTGAAAAAGAAAGAAGGGGGTCGGTTGAATTTCAAGTATTCCGTTTTACCAATAAGATACGGAGACTTACTTCACATTTGGAAGTGCATAAAAAAGACTATTTATCTCAGAGAGGTTTGCGAAAAATTTTAGGAAAACGTCAACGGCTGTTGGCTTATTTGGCAAAAAAAAATAGAGCACGTTATAAAGAATTAATTGGTCAGTTGAGTATTCGAGAGGCAAAAACTCGTTAATTGGAAGAATCATTTTAAGTACTTTTTCCTATTTGGTATTTGGATAAACTTCTTTTCACTTTCAGCAATTCATGGAAAAATGAATGGGTAAAAAACTTATGACTGTACCAGCTACAAGAAAAGACCTTATGGTAGTCAATATGGGGCCTCACCACCCATCAATGCATGGTGTTCTTCGACTCATCGTTACTCTAGATGGTGAAGATGTTATTGACTGTGAGCCTATATTAGGTTATTTACACAGGGGGATGGAGAAAATTGCGGAAAATCGAACAATTATCCAATATTTGCCCTATGTGACGCGTTGGGATTATTTAGCTACTATGTTCACGGAAGCAATAACTGTAAATGGGCCCGAACTATTAGGAAATATTCAAGTACCTAAAAGAGCTAGTTATATCAGAGTCATTATGTTGGAGTTGAGTCGTATAGCGTCCCATTTGTTATGGCTTGGCCCTTTTATGGCAGATATTGGTGCACAGACCCCCTTCTTCTATATTTTTCGAGAAAGGGAATTGATATATGACTTATTCGAAGCAGCTACTGGTATGCGAATGATGCATAATTATTTTCGTATCGGAGGAATAGCTGCTGATCTACCTTATGGCTGGATAGAAAAATGTTTGGATTTTTGTGATTACTTTTCAACGGGGGTTGCTGAATATAAAAAGCTTATTACACGGAATCCTATTTTTTTAGAACGGGTCGAAGGCGTGGGCGTTATTCGCGGAGAAGAAGCACTAAATTGGGGTTTATCGGGCCCAATGCTACGGGCGTCCGGAATCCAATGGGACCTTCGTAAAGTTGATCATTACGAGTGTTACGATGAATTTGATTGGGAAGTTCAATGGCAAAAAGAAGGAGATTCGTTAGCTCGTTATTTAGTACGAATCGGTGAAATGACAGAATCAATAAAAATTATACAGCAGGCTCTGGAAGGAATTCCAGGAGGGCCCTACGAGAATTTAGAAATACGACGTTTTGATAGAGTAAAAGATTCCGAATGGAATGATTTTGACTATCGATTTATTAGTAAAAAACCTTCTCCAACCTTTGAATTGGCAAAACAAGAACTTTATGTGAGAGTTGAAGCCCCAAAGGGGGAATTGGGAATTTTTCTGATAGGAGATCTGAGTGTTTTTCCTTGGAGATGGAAAATTCGCCCGCCGGGTTTTATCAATTTGCAAATTCTTCCTCAGTTAGTTAAAAGAATGAAATTGGCTGATATTATGACGATATTAGGTAGCATAGATATCATTATGGGAGAAGTTGATCGTTAAAAATGATAATGGATACAACCGAAATACAAGCTATCAATTCGTTTTCCAGATTAGAATCCTTAAAAGAGGCCTATGGGATTATATGGCTACTTGTCCCGATTTTTACTCTTGTATTAGGAATCACAATAGGTGTACTCGTAATTGTTTGGTTAGAAAGAGAAATATCTGCAGGGATACAACAACGTATTGGACCTGAATACGCTGGTCCCTTAGGAATTCTTCAAGCTCTAGCAGATGGTACAAAACTACTTTTCAAAGAGAACCTTATTCCATCTAGAGGAGATGGTCGTTTATTTAGTATCGGACCATCCGTCGCAGTGATATCGATTTTACTAAGTTATTCAGTAATTCCTTTTGGATACCACCTTATTCTAGCCGATCTTGGTATTGGTGTTTTTTTATGGATCGCTATTTCAAGTATTGCTCCCGTTGGACTTCTTATGTCGGGATATGGATCAAATAATAAATATTCCTTTTTAGGTGGTTTACGCGCTGCTGCTCAATCAATTAGTTATGAAATACCATTAACTTTATGTGTATTATCAATATCTCTACGTGTGATTCGGTGTCGTCTAATTAGGTGAAATACTCAATTCTTCCTAGTTCTTTTCTTTCTAATTTCTGAGAAGAGGGTCAAGGTTAAATAATTTTTTCATCTTTTTTAGGCATCATTTGGGTTGATGAACTAAAGCAGATAGTTATATGAGTGAAAGAAAACGGCTTGCAAATTTGCAGTAAAAAGATTAAGTCTCATTTCCTATGTACAAGAATTAATTATTAATTAAAACTAAATAAAAGCAGGAGAGGCCGGTTGCCCCAAGATTGGTTGCTTAGTTATCATCACTTGAAGCGGGTTTAAATGGGAGGTTGAACAAAATTGAGTGGATGGTTAGAAAGACCAAAATACACAAAGGATTAGTAATGGATATTCTCTAAATAATTTAAGAGGATATTTCTGCCCATAAACGGAATTCGAATTGGGACTTTAAGTTAGTAGAAACGATCAAGAAGTACTACCCACGATTCCGACCTAGAGTATGTTCCTATCCACCAAGTAAGTAAATAACTATCAAGAACGAAGTAATCTTTTATTTGGAGTAAAATCCCTTTTATGAGAAAGGAGAATAGGAACGAAATAAAATAGAATAAAATAATTAAAAAAATCCCTTTCTTCTATCTTTTCGTTAGTTAGAAAGAGAGAACTCTTGGTATGATTCATAAATTAATGGAATGTTTAATTCTTTTTCGTAATTGAAAAAAATAGGTTGAAATACCTATATGATGTTGTTACAAAAAGGTTTTTATTCAAGGATTAAGTTATTGATTAACAAACAAAAATGACATTCCTAAAAAGAAAAGATGAGATTAATTCAGAAGCACCTTTTTTTAATATATATAATATATATTAATAATATATATTATATTTAATATATTTTAAATAAAAAATATAGCAAACAGAATTCCGTTGGTCTAATTTGGGGAACTTGGGATAAGTTTTGACTCTATCCTACAAAAAAAAAACAAAAAAAATATAAAGATAAAGATACATAATAATTAAAAGTCCTTAGATTTATTTGTGACCCTTGAGGAGCCGTATGAGGTGAAAATCTCACGTACGGTTCTGTAATAGTGGTAAGAACAGCGATGTTCTAATCAACTATGATTATCTAACAGTTCAAGTACAGTTGATATAGTTGAAGCGCAGTCAAAATACGGCTTTTGGGGGTGGAATTTGTGGCGTCAACCTATAGGGTTTCTCATTTTTCTAATTTCTTCTCTAGCTGAGTGTGAGAGATTACCTTTTGATTTACCAGAAGCAGAAGAAGAATTAGTAGCAGGTTATCAAACCGAATATTCAGGTATCAAATTTGGTTTATTTTACGTTGCTTCATATCTGAATCTACTAGTTTCTTCGTTATTTGTAACAGTTCTTTACTTAGGAGGTTGGAATCTTTCTATTCCATACCTATTCGGTCCTAAAATTTTTGACATAAATATAAATAAAGTAGGTAAAGTTTTTGGAACAATAATCAGCATCTTTATTACATTAGCTAAAACTTATTTGTTCTTGTTCATTCCTATTGCAACAAGATGGGCTTTACCAAGGTTGAGAATAGACCAACTATTAAATCTTGGATGGAAATTTCTTTTACCTATTTCTCTAGGTAATCTATTATTAACAACTTCGTCCCAACTTCTTTCACTGTAAACAATTACAATATTCTATATTCACCATTTATCTCAAACAAGAGAAAGAAACAAGTCTACAATTTTTTCTTTATACACATTCACTATATGTTTCCTATGCTAACTGAATTCACAAATTATGGTCAACAAACAATACGAGCTGCCAGATACATCGGTCAAGGTTTCGCGATTACCCTGTCTCACGCGAATCGTTTACCTATAACTATTCAATATCCCTACGAAAAACTAATCACGTCGGAACGTTTCCGGGGCCGAATTCACTTTGAATTTGATAAATGCATTGCTTGTGAAGTATGCGTTCGTGTATGTCCTATAGATCTACCCGTTGTAGATTGGAAATTGGAAAGTGATATTCGAAAGAAACGATTGTTTAATTACAGTATTGATTTTGGAATCTGTATATTTTGTGGTAATTGCGTTGAGTATTGTCCAACAAATTGTTTATCAATGACTGAAGAATATGAACTTTCGAGTTATGATCGTCACGAATTGAATTATAATCAAATTGCTTTGGGTCGGTTACCAACGTCAGTAATTGATGATTACACAATTCGCACAATTTCGAATTCGCCTCCAATATAAATCAAATATAAAATAGTTAAACTTAAACCTCTCAATTCAAAAAAATCCCCAATTAACAATTCAATTTAAAAATTAATTATTTATGAATAATAGTTAATTATTAATAATAATAATAATATTAATAATAAAATAAATTTTAAATAACTGAAATTAACTATTAAGGTTTAGGTTGGATCTATAAAATAAGGCTTTTCAAAAATAGTTTAAACTTGTCATTTAATTTTTATTCAAAATGTATTTCTATATTTATAGTTCTATATTTATAGAAATATTTATATTAGAGTAATATATATATTTTTTTTTCAAACTTTTTTCCAGATATTGAATGATTAGGGCTAATAATACTATATATATCAACCCGCCCGCACCTGTTCAAATTTTATTTATTTAATTAAGTTTAAGTTAAGAAGTATCAGAAAGATAAAAAAAGGGAGTTACTTCTTTTTTCCTGGTCAGGTCAATAAAATCATGAAATATTTCGATTTTTTTTATGGATTTACCCGGGCCAATGCATGATTTTCTTTTAGTCTTTCTGGGATCGGGTCTGATATTAGGAAGTCTAGGAGTAGTATTACTTCCCAATCCAATTTTTTCTGCCTTTTCGTTAGGATTGGTTCTTGTTTGTATATCCTTATTCTATATTCTATTGAGTTCTTATTTTGTAGCTGCCGCGCAACTACTTATTTACGTAGGGGCTGTAAATGTTTTAATTCTTTTTGCTGTGATGTTCATGAGTGATTCAGAATATTACAAAGATTCTCGCCTCTGGACTGTTGGGGATGGGGTTACTTCGGTGGTTTGTACAAGTCTTTTTATTTCACTAATTACTACTATTCCAGATACGTCATGGTACGGGATTATTTGGACTACAAGATCAAACCAGGTTCTAGAACAAGATTTGATAAGCAATAGTCAACAAATTGGAATTCATTTATCAACGGATTTTTTTCTTCCATTTGAACTCATTTCACTAATTCTTTTAGTTGCTTTAATAGGTGCAATTGCTGTAGCTCGTCAATAAAAAATCAGCAATTAAAATATTCCATGCTTGTTATATGTGATTCAATCAAATCAATTGAATTGTTATTTAGATTGAAATGAATGAGATTACTAAGGAGTTGCTTAATGATGCTCGAACATGTACTTGTTTTGAGTGCCTATTTATTTTCTATGGGTATCTATGGATTGATCACAAGTCGAAATATGGTTAGAGCCCTTATGTGTCTTGAACTTATATTGAATGCAGTTAATATCAATTTTGTAACATTTTCCGATTTTTTTGATAATCGTCAATTAAGGGGAGAAATTTTCTCAATTTTTGTTATAGCCATTGCAGCCGCTGAAGCAGCCATAGGGCTGGCTATTGTTTCATCAATTTATCGTAATCGAAAATCAACTCGTATTAACCAATCGAATTTGTTGAATAAGTAGTATTAATCAGAAGAATTCGAATATTCGTAAAGAAATGAAAATTTAAGGTATAATCTTCTCTGCAAAGGAAACATAAACAGAAGAAATCAAAGTATTTTGGCCCTTTCTTTTATAATAAAGCAGTCCAGAAGTAAGTTGATTAGAAAAATTCTGATAACTTGTTGATTTACCTGGTATCTAAATATAGGATTTGTTTAGAAGCTTACTAGGTCGAAAATTTATAACGTTTAAAAATGTATAGATCCAATGTCACATTCAGTAAAGATTTATGATACATGTATAGGATGTACTCAATGTGTCCGAGCCTGCCCCACCGATGTATTAGAAATGATACCTTGGGACGGCTGTAAAGCTAAACAAATTGCTTCGGCTCCAAGAACGGAAGACTGCGTTGGTTGTAAAAGATGTGAATCCGCCTGTCCAACGGATTTCTTGAGTGTTCGGGTTTATTTAGGGGCTGAAACAACTCGCAGTATGGGTCTAGCTTATTGATACGTTCCAATAAACTCTACTTGAATCCATTTTATTTATTTTTTTTTTTACCGACAAGACCCGTGCTCAAGATATTTTTATTTTTGAGCACGGGTCTTTCTGGTCCAAGCGCATCTTGTCTTTACCACGAATTTTTTTCCTTGGTTAACAATAATTGTAGTTTTTCCAATATCTGCGGGTTCATTAATTTTCTTTCTCCCCCATAGGGGAAATAGGGTAGTTCGGTGGTATACTATATGTATAGTTATTTTAGAACTACTTCTAACGGTGTATACATTCTGTTATCATTTCCAACCGGACGATCCATTAATTCAACTATTGGAGGATTATAAATGGATCCCCCTTTTTGATTTCCATTGGAGATTGGGAATAGATGGACTTTCTATAGGACCCATTTTACTAACGGGATTCATCACCGCCTTAGCTACTTTATCGGCTTGGCCTGTTACTCGAGATTCTAGATTATTTCATTTCCTGATGTTAGCAATGTACAGTGGTCAAATAGGATTATTTTCTTCTCGCAACCTTTTACTTTTTTTTCTCATGTGGGAGTTAGAATTAATTCCCGTTTATCTACTTCTATCCATGTGGGGGGGAAAGAAACGTCTGTACTCGGCTACAAAATTTATTTTGTACACAGCAGGGGGCTCCATTTTTCTCCTAATGGGAGTGCTGGGTATAGGTTTATATGGTTCTAATCAACCAACATTAAATTTTGAAACATCAGCTAATCAGCCGTATCCTGTGGTCTTAGAAATACTATTTTATATTGGATTTTTGATTGCTTTTGCTGTCAAATCGCCGATTATACCCCTACATACGTGGTTACCAGATACCCACGGAGAAGCACATTACAGTACTTGTATGCTTCTAGCTGGAATCTTATTAAAAATGGGAGCGTATGGACTGGCTCGTATCAATATAGAATTATTATCTCATGCCCATTATCTATTTTCCCCTTGGTTAGTGATAGTAGGCGCAATCCAAATAATTTATGCAGCTTCAACATCCCTTGGCCAACGGAATTTAAAAAAAAGAATAGCCTATTCTTCTGTATCTCATATGGGTTTCCTAATTATCGGAATTGGTTCTATAACTGATACAGGACTCAACGGAGCTCTTTTACAAATAATCTCTCATGGATTTATTGGTGCTGCACTTTTTTTCTTGGCAGGGACAACTTATGATAGAACACGCCTTATTTATCTTGACGAAATGGGCGGAATAGCTATCACAATGCCAAAAATATTCACCATGTTTAGTAGCTTTGCGATGGCTTCCCTTGCATTACCGGGTATGAGTGGCTTTGTTGCTGAATTGATAGTATTTTTTGGAATAATTACGAGTCACCAATTTTTTTTAATGCCAAAAATACTAATTACTTTTGTTATGGCAATTGGAATGATATTAACTCCTATTTATTCATTATCTATGTCACGTCAGATGTTTTATGGATATAAGCTTTTTAACGTTCCAAACTCTTATTTTTTTGATTCTGGACCCCGAGAGCTATTTCTTTCGATTTCCCTCTTTTTACCCGTACTGGGTATTGGTATGTACCCCGATCTCGTTCTTTCACTATCGGTTGACAAGGTTGAAGTTATGCTATCTAATTCTTTTTCTAAATAGTTTTTTGCTATTCATGATTTTAAAACCTTTCACTTTACAATGAAAAAGTTGTAGAATGAAAAAAGAGAACTTTTCCTTCTCGCAAATTTATAGCTAAAAAAAAAAAAAGAATTTGAACCCAATATGGGCACGAACCATGCGAATGGAATATTGTATTTGATTCGCATGGTTCGTGCCCATTCGCGTAAATTTTTTTTATATGTACTATAATGTGAATGTGTAGTGTTCGTAAGATACTTTCGTGAATTCAATTAGATGTTAATGTAAACGAACCATAACTATGTAGTCCTAGTCCTAATAGATTAACCCCAAAATAGCATATCCAAATTATAAGAAAGCCTATAGACGCTACAATTGCCGAATTTGCACCTTTCAGGTTTATATTTGTTCGAGTATGTAAATAAATCGCGAATACGATCCAAGTAATAAATGCCCAAGTTTCTTTTGGATCCCAATTCCAATAGGATCCCCAAGCTTCATTAGCCCATACTGCTCCTGACAGAATACCTATGGTTAAAAAAGAAAATCCTAGACTAATAATACGATAACTCCAATAATCCAATTGCTGAATTAATTGAGATCTGTAATAATTCTTACCCGAAAAAAAAGAAGTAGTTTGGAAAAGATTGCTTCGTTTATTCATGTATTCAATTTCACCACCGAAAAACGACTCTTTTATTAAAAGAGTACTTTTACAAAGAATCTTTCGGTTTTTTCGAAATGTAATGACTACAAGTGCTACTGATAATAATGATCCACATAAAAGGGACGCATAGCCCAATATCATCATAGTTACGTGCATTAATAACCACTCGGATTGAAGAGCGGGTACTAATATTGAAGATTGGTGTATTTGAGTTAAAAGTCCGGAAGTAGCAAAGCCCTGGGTAAAAATAGCACTTGAACCGGTTATTGTGCTTAATAAATTTTTCTTTTTTTTGAAATACGGAACTATATGAATAAGGGAGAAACACCACGAAAGGAAGATTAATGATTCATATAAATCACTTAGTGGAAAATGACCCGAATAAATCCAACGTGTAACTAATAATCCTGTTATACAGGAAAAACTAACTATCAGACCCCTTTCGGATGAATCATACAGTTGTACGATTTCATCTACGCAAAAAAGGGTTATTAAACGAATTGTAATTACGATTGAAACAATAGAAAGGGAAATATGAGTTAATATATGTTCTAAGGTTGAAAATATCATAAAAAAAAGAAGAGTCTCTTAAATGGAAATTGGGAGTTGAATTGATTATAGGATCTATTTCGCTTTTTTAGAAGATGACATGCCGCCACTCGGACTCGAACCGAGATGCTCTAGCACTGCTTCCTAAGAGCAGCGTGTCTACCAATTTCACCATAGCGGCTTGTCTTGAACTTATAATAGCTTATAAATAAACAATCGTCGAGATTGAAGAAGCCAATTCAGTGCAATATTTTTATTTTCTTTTTCAGAAAAAATGCAAATTCAAAATAATACAAAATAATAAATAATAATAGGGATTAGAAGGTTCGTTATTTTAGTTTAGGGTCTTAGCCTCTTGGGGTTTTTCGGGTATTTTCTGTTCTCTTAGAATTGAACTCTTGTAACTAGAAAGAGAAAGTTCTACCCCAAAAATGGTTTTTGTTTTCATTTTTTAATGAACTTTTTTTTCTCATTTTTTTAATTTCAGAAATTTACCATTCTATATTCTATACCATTCTATATTATATATAGTAATTCATAGAAATATATAAAAAAAGGTTAAGTAAGGTTAAATTGAATCTATTACTTTCAATAAAAATGAAATTCAAATAAAAAAATTATCCCCTTTTTTATAGATAGAGAAAAAGGGAGAAAAATATAAAATTTTTTATCGTAACTCTAACAAACAAATAGTTCGATGGGGAAAAACCCTCTCCCCATCTTGTAAATGAGAAAATCTACTAAAAAAAAAAAGAAGGATAAACCTCCTTTTATCTTGTATTTATGGGTTTGTCAACAAAAACAAGGAAACTTTTCTATTTTTAGAATTCAGTAAAAAGCTTAATTTATATATATAAATTTTTTTTTTATATAAAAGAAGGAATTTAGTGCTATTTCATATTGATTAGTTTAACTCAATAGGAAATTCAAAATTTTGTAGCAAATAGGAAATGGGTCAATTTCATTTTTCGAGTTCATTCGGATTATTGAAATTTTGAATTACTATTACTTATACTACTTATATACTACTTATACTTAATTTACTTAATTTGTTAATTTTTTTGTTGCACAAAAAAACTTTTTGAATTTCCTGTAGAAAGAGATTTCCCTAACGAAAAAGCTTTTAATGCTATCCAATATCCCTTCCTTTTCCAAATATTTTTCCGAATACGCCTTTTTGATGTAGAAATACGTTTTTTTGGAACGGCCATTTAAGATAAAAAGGATTACTTATTGTTTTCGTTGGATGTGAAAGACATCTATTGGTCAAACCAAATCCTTCTTTACTTTTTTTTTGTATTCTATTTATTCTTATTCTTGAATTAATATTCTTTTCGGAAAAAAGAAAGCTAGGGGGGGAAGATATATGAAAATCGCATTTAGAAAAAAATATTTCGCGTACTCTAAATACTATAAATTATAAATACTATATAAATAGAGAAAGAGCGAAGATATGTGATTTTTTTTCCATAGAATCGCTGTAAAATAGTTTTTATTCATTCGATTGATTACTATCTTTATTTGATATTCTTTCTCATTAAAGTCTATATCTATAGAATCTATAGAATCTGTTACACCGTAGGAATAAAATGAAATCTTAATAAAAAATAAATAAATAAATAAATAAAGAAAGTTAAGAATAAGTAAATAAGTATAAATTAAGTATAAGTAATAAAAAAAATTAGTTTAATTTAGTTCATAGCTTGCCTTTTTTGACTCCTTTAAAAAAGGAAAGATCCAGTCAATAAATTAGGAAATTCAAAAAGCTTTTTATGCAACAGACATATCAATACGGGTGCCTCATACTCTTCATCCCACTTTCAGTTGCTATATTACTAGGGGTGGGGCTTCTTCTTTTTCCGACGGCAACAAAAAAGTTTCGCCGCATGTGGTCTTTTCATAGTGTTTTATTGTTAAGTATAGTTATGATTTTTTCAATGAATCTGTCTATTCAGCAAATAAATAGCAATTATAGCTATCAATATGTATGGTCTTGGATCATTACTAACGATTTTTCTTTAGAATTCGGATATTTGATAGATCCACTTACTTCTATTATGTCAATGTTAATCACTACTGTTGGAATTTTTGTTCTTATTTATAGTGATAATTATATGGCTCATGATCAAGGATATTTGATATTTTTTGCTTATATGAGTTTTTTCAGTACTTCCATGTTAGGATTAGTTACTAGTTCGAATTTGATACAAATTTATATTTTTTGGGAATTGGTCGGAATGTGTTCCTATTTATTAATAGGATTTTGGTCCACACGACCTCTTGCAGCAAATGCTTGCCAAAACGCTTTTGTAACAAATCGTGTAGGGGATTTTGGTTTATTATTAGGAATTTTAGGTTTTTATTGGATAACGGGTAGTTTCGAATTTCAAGATTTATTCGAAATATTCAATGACTTAATTTCTAATAACGAGGTAAATTTTTTATTTGTTACTTTGTGTGCTACTCTGTTATTTGGCGGTGCTGTTGCTAAATCTGCACAATTTCCCCTTCATGTATGGTTGCCTGATGCTATGGAAGGGCCTACTCCGATTTCCGCCCTTATACACGCTGCTACTATGGTAGCGGCAGGAATTTTTCTTGTAGCTCGTCTTCTTCCTCTTTTCATAGTTATACCTTCCATAATGAATTTAATCTCGTTAATAGGAATAATAACTGTCTTATTAGGAGCTACTTTAGCTCTTGCTCAAAAAGACATTAAGAGAGGTTTAGCTTATTCTACAATGTCCCAATTGGGTTATATAATGTTAGCTCTTGGTATGGGGTCTTACCGAAGCGCTTTATTTCATTTGATTACTCATGCCTATTCCAAAGCATTGTTATTTTTAGGATGTGGATCTGTTATTCATTCAATGGAAGGGATTGTTGGCTATTCTCCCTATAAAAGTCAGAATATGATTCTTATGGGAGGTTTAAGAAAACATGTACCAATTACCAAAAATGCTTTTTTATTAGGTACACTCTCTCTGTGTGGTATTCCGCCTTTGGCTTGTTTTTGGTCCAAAGATGAAATTCTTAATGATACTTGGTTGTATTCGACGATTTTTGCAATAATAGCCTGGGTTACTGTCGGATTAACCGCATTTTATATGTTTCGGATATATTTACTTACTTTTGAGGGACATTTAAATGTTTATTTTACAAATAATAGTGGCAAACAAAAAATACCTTTCTATTCAATATCTCTATGGGGTAGGGGGGTTTCAAAAAAAATTAATAAAAAAGTTCGTTTATTAGCAATGACTGATGATAAAAGTTTTTCCTTTTTTTCAAAAAGAACATATCGAATTGATGATAATGGTAGAAATATGACACGACCATTTTTTACTATTCCTCGTTTTGAGAATAAAAAACTGGATTCTTATCCTTATGAATCAGACAATAATATGTTATTACCTCTACTTGTATTGGGACTATTTACTCTGTTCGTTGGGTTTATAGGAATTCCTTTTAATCAAGAGGGAGTCGATGCTGATATATTATCTAAATGGTTAACTCCGTCGATCAATCTTTTGCATAAAAAGTTGACTAATTCGACCAATTGGTATGAATTTCTCAAAGATTCAATTTTTTCAGTCAGTATAGGTTATTTAGGAATATTTATAGCATCTTTTTTATATAAATCTCCTTATTCCTCTTTATTAAATTTGGATTTAAGAAATTCAACTCTTAAAGGGTTCCCTAGCGGCCCTCTTTCGGAGAAAATGCTAAATGGCATATATTGTTGGTCATATAATCGCGCTTATATAGATTCTTTTTATAAAAGATCACTAACTGGGGGGACTAGAGCATTGGCAGAATTAACTCATTTTTTTGATCGGCGAGTAATTGATGGAATTACGAATGGAGTTGGTTTTCTTAGTTTCTTTATAGGAGAAGTTCTCAAATATGTAGGGGGCGGACGTATCTCTTCGTATCTTTTCTTCTATTTATCGTATGTATTCTTTTGTTTTTTAATTTTTTTTATTACTTATACTTAATTTATACTTATTTACTTATTCTTAACTTTCTTTATTTATTTATTTATTTATTTTTTATTAAGATTTCATTTTATTCCTACGGTGTAACAGATTCTATAGATTCTATAGATATAGACTTTAATGAGAAAGAATATCAAATAAAGATAGTAATCAATCGAATGAATAAAAACTATTTTACAGCGATTCTATGGAAAAAAAATCACATATCTTCGCTCTTTCTCTATTTATATAGTATTTATAATTTATAGTATTTAGAGTACGCGAAATATTTTTTTCTAAATGCGATTTTCATATATCTTCCCCCCCTAGCTTTCTTTTTTCCGAAAAGAATATTAATTCAAGAATAAGAATAAATAGAATACAAAAAAAAAGTAAAGAAGGATTTGGTTTGACCAATAGATGTCTTTCACATCCAACGAAAACAATAAGTAATCCTTTTTATCTTAAATGGCCGTTCCAAAAAAACGTATTTCTACATCAAAAAGGCGTATTCGGAAAAATATTTGGAAAAGGAAGGGATATTGGATAGCATTAAAAGCTTTTTCGTTAGGGAAATCTCTTTCTACAGGAAATTCAAAAAGTTTTTTTGTGCAACAAAAAAATTAACAAATTAAGTAAATTAAGTATAAGTAGTATATAAGTAGTATAAGTAATAGTAATTCAAAATTTCAATAATCCGAATGAACTCGAAAAATGAAATTGACCCATTTCCTATTTGCTACAAAATTTTGAATTTCCTATTGAGTTAAACTAATCAATATGAAATAGCACTAAATTCCTTCTTTTATATAAAAAAAAAATTTATATATATAAATTAAGCTTTTTACTGAATTCTAAAAATAGAAAAGTTTCCTTGTTTTTGTTGACAAACCCATAAATACAAGATAAAAGGAGGTTTATCCTTCTTTTTTTTTTTAGTAGATTTTCTCATTTACAAGATGGGGAGAGGGTTTTTCCCCATCGAACTATTTGTTTGTTAGAGTTACGATAAAAAATTTTATATTTTTCTCCCTTTTTCTCTATCTATAAAAAAGGGGATAATTTTTTTATTTGAATTTCATTTTTATTGAAAGTAATAGATTCAATTTAACCTTACTTAACCTTTTTTTATATATTTCTATGAATTACTATATATAATATAGAATGGTATAGAATATAGAATGGTAAATTTCTGAAATTAAAAAAATGAGAAAAAAAAGTTCATTAAAAAATGAAAACAAAAACCATTTTTGGGGTAGAACTTTCTCTTTCTAGTTACAAGAGTTCAATTCTAAGAGAACAGAAAATACCCGAAAAACCCCAAGAGGCTAAGACCCTAAACTAAAATAACGAACCTTCTAATCCCTATTATTATTTATTATTTTGTATTATTTTGAATTTGCATTTTTTCTGAAAAAGAAAATAAAAATATTGCACTGAATTGGCTTCTTCAATCTCGACGATTGTTTATTTATAAGCTATTATAAGTTCAAGACAAGCCGCTATGGTGAAATTGGTAGACACGCTGCTCTTAGGAAGCAGTGCTAGAGCATCTCGGTTCGAGTCCGAGTGGCGGCATGTCATCTTCTAAAAAAGCGAAATAGATCCTATAATCAATTCAACTCCCAATTTCCATTTAAGAGACTCTTCTTTTTTTTATGATATTTTCAACCTTAGAACATATATTAACTCATATTTCCCTTTCTATTGTTTCAATCGTAATTACAATTCGTTTAATAACCCTTTTTTGCGTAGATGAAATCGTACAACTGTATGATTCATCCGAAAGGGGTCTGATAGTTAGTTTTTCCTGTATAACAGGATTATTAGTTACACGTTGGATTTATTCGGGTCATTTTCCACTAAGTGATTTATATGAATCATTAATCTTCCTTTCGTGGTGTTTCTCCCTTATTCATATAGTTCCGTATTTCAAAAAAAAGAAAAATTTATTAAGCACAATAACCGGTTCAAGTGCTATTTTTACCCAGGGCTTTGCTACTTCCGGACTTTTAACTCAAATACACCAATCTTCAATATTAGTACCCGCTCTTCAATCCGAGTGGTTATTAATGCACGTAACTATGATGATATTGGGCTATGCGTCCCTTTTATGTGGATCATTATTATCAGTAGCACTTGTAGTCATTACATTTCGAAAAAACCGAAAGATTCTTTGTAAAAGTACTCTTTTAATAAAAGAGTCGTTTTTCGGTGGTGAAATTGAATACATGAATAAACGAAGCAATCTTTTCCAAACTACTTCTTTTTTTTCGGGTAAGAATTATTACAGATCTCAATTAATTCAGCAATTGGATTATTGGAGTTATCGTATTATTAGTCTAGGATTTTCTTTTTTAACCATAGGTATTCTGTCAGGAGCAGTATGGGCTAATGAAGCTTGGGGATCCTATTGGAATTGGGATCCAAAAGAAACTTGGGCATTTATTACTTGGATCGTATTCGCGATTTATTTACATACTCGAACAAATATAAACCTGAAAGGTGCAAATTCGGCAATTGTAGCGTCTATAGGCTTTCTTATAATTTGGATATGCTATTTTGGGGTTAATCTATTAGGACTAGGACTACATAGTTATGGTTCGTTTACATTAACATCTAATTGAATTCACGAAAGTATCTTACGAACACTACACATTCACATTATAGTACATATAAAAAAAATTTACGCGAATGGGCACGAACCATGCGAATCAAATACAATATTCCATTCGCATGGTTCGTGCCCATATTGGGTTCAAATTCTTTTTTTTTTTTTAGCTATAAATTTGCGAGAAGGAAAAGTTCTCTTTTTTCATTCTACAACTTTTTCATTGTAAAGTGAAAGGTTTTAAAATCATGAATAGCAAAAAACTATTTAGAAAAAGAATTAGATAGCATAACTTCAACCTTGTCAACCGATAGTGAAAGAACGAGATCGGGGTACATACCAATACCCAGTACGGGTAAAAAGAGGGAAATCGAAAGAAATAGCTCTCGGGGTCCAGAATCAAAAAAATAAGAGTTTGGAACGTTAAAAAGCTTATATCCATAAAACATCTGACGTGACATAGATAATGAATAAATAGGAGTTAATATCATTCCAATTGCCATAACAAAAGTAATTAGTATTTTTGGCATTAAAAAAAATTGGTGACTCGTAATTATTCCAAAAAATACTATCAATTCAGCAACAAAGCCACTCATACCCGGTAATGCAAGGGAAGCCATCGCAAAGCTACTAAACATGGTGAATATTTTTGGCATTGTGATAGCTATTCCGCCCATTTCGTCAAGATAAATAAGGCGTGTTCTATCATAAGTTGTCCCTGCCAAGAAAAAAAGTGCAGCACCAATAAATCCATGAGAGATTATTTGTAAAAGAGCTCCGTTGAGTCCTGTATCAGTTATAGAACCAATTCCGATAATTAGGAAACCCATATGAGATACAGAAGAATAGGCTATTCTTTTTTTTAAATTCCGTTGGCCAAGGGATGTTGAAGCTGCATAAATTATTTGGATTGCGCCTACTATCACTAACCAAGGGGAAAATAGATAATGGGCATGAGATAATAATTCTATATTGATACGAGCCAGTCCATACGCTCCCATTTTTAATAAGATTCCAGCTAGAAGCATACAAGTACTGTAATGTGCTTCTCCGTGGGTATCTGGTAACCACGTATGTAGGGGTATAATCGGCGATTTGACAGCAAAAGCAATCAAAAATCCAATATAAAATAGTATTTCTAAGACCACAGGATACGGCTGATTAGCTGATGTTTCAAAATTTAATGTTGGTTGATTAGAACCATATAAACCTATACCCAGCACTCCCATTAGGAGAAAAATGGAGCCCCCTGCTGTGTACAAAATAAATTTTGTAGCCGAGTACAGACGTTTCTTTCCCCCCCACATGGATAGAAGTAGATAAACGGGAATTAATTCTAACTCCCACATGAGAAAAAAAAGTAAAAGGTTGCGAGAAGAAAATAATCCTATTTGACCACTGTACATTGCTAACATCAGGAAATGAAATAATCTAGAATCTCGAGTAACAGGCCAAGCCGATAAAGTAGCTAAGGCGGTGATGAATCCCGTTAGTAAAATGGGTCCTATAGAAAGTCCATCTATTCCCAATCTCCAATGGAAATCAAAAAGGGGGATCCATTTATAATCCTCCAATAGTTGAATTAATGGATCGTCCGGTTGGAAATGATAACAGAATGTATACACCGTTAGAAGTAGTTCTAAAATAACTATACATATAGTATACCACCGAACTACCCTATTTCCCCTATGGGGGAGAAAGAAAATTAATGAACCCGCAGATATTGGAAAAACTACAATTATTGTTAACCAAGGAAAAAAATTCGTGGTAAAGACAAGATGCGCTTGGACCAGAAAGACCCGTGCTCAAAAATAAAAATATCTTGAGCACGGGTCTTGTCGGTAAAAAAAAAAATAAATAAAATGGATTCAAGTAGAGTTTATTGGAACGTATCAATAAGCTAGACCCATACTGCGAGTTGTTTCAGCCCCTAAATAAACCCGAACACTCAAGAAATCCGTTGGACAGGCGGATTCACATCTTTTACAACCAACGCAGTCTTCCGTTCTTGGAGCCGAAGCAATTTGTTTAGCTTTACAGCCGTCCCAAGGTATCATTTCTAATACATCGGTGGGGCAGGCTCGGACACATTGAGTACATCCTATACATGTATCATAAATCTTTACTGAATGTGACATTGGATCTATACATTTTTAAACGTTATAAATTTTCGACCTAGTAAGCTTCTAAACAAATCCTATATTTAGATACCAGGTAAATCAACAAGTTATCAGAATTTTTCTAATCAACTTACTTCTGGACTGCTTTATTATAAAAGAAAGGGCCAAAATACTTTGATTTCTTCTGTTTATGTTTCCTTTGCAGAGAAGATTATACCTTAAATTTTCATTTCTTTACGAATATTCGAATTCTTCTGATTAATACTACTTATTCAACAAATTCGATTGGTTAATACGAGTTGATTTTCGATTACGATAAATTGATGAAACAATAGCCAGCCCTATGGCTGCTTCAGCGGCTGCAATGGCTATAACAAAAATTGAGAAAATTTCTCCCCTTAATTGACGATTATCAAAAAAATCGGAAAATGTTACAAAATTGATATTAACTGCATTCAATATAAGTTCAAGACACATAAGGGCTCTAACCATATTTCGACTTGTGATCAATCCATAGATACCCATAGAAAATAAATAGGCACTCAAAACAAGTACATGTTCGAGCATCATTAAGCAACTCCTTAGTAATCTCATTCATTTCAATCTAAATAACAATTCAATTGATTTGATTGAATCACATATAACAAGCATGGAATATTTTAATTGCTGATTTTTTATTGACGAGCTACAGCAATTGCACCTATTAAAGCAACTAAAAGAATTAGTGAAATGAGTTCAAATGGAAGAAAAAAATCCGTTGATAAATGAATTCCAATTTGTTGACTATTGCTTATCAAATCTTGTTCTAGAACCTGGTTTGATCTTGTAGTCCAAATAATCCCGTACCATGACGTATCTGGAATAGTAGTAATTAGTGAAATAAAAAGACTTGTACAAACCACCGAAGTAACCCCATCCCCAACAGTCCAGAGGCGAGAATCTTTGTAATATTCTGAATCACTCATGAACATCACAGCAAAAAGAATTAAAACATTTACAGCCCCTACGTAAATAAGTAGTTGCGCGGCAGCTACAAAATAAGAACTCAATAGAATATAGAATAAGGATATACAAACAAGAACCAATCCTAACGAAAAGGCAGAAAAAATTGGATTGGGAAGTAATACTACTCCTAGACTTCCTAATATCAGACCCGATCCCAGAAAGACTAAAAGAAAATCATGCATTGGCCCGGGTAAATCCATAAAAAAAATCGAAATATTTCATGATTTTATTGACCTGACCAGGAAAAAAGAAGTAACTCCCTTTTTTTATCTTTCTGATACTTCTTAACTTAAACTTAATTAAATAAATAAAATTTGAACAGGTGCGGGCGGGTTGATATATATAGTATTATTAGCCCTAATCATTCAATATCTGGAAAAAAGTTTGAAAAAAAAATATATATATTACTCTAATATAAATATTTCTATAAATATAGAACTATAAATATAGAAATACATTTTGAATAAAAATTAAATGACAAGTTTAAACTATTTTTGAAAAGCCTTATTTTATAGATCCAACCTAAACCTTAATAGTTAATTTCAGTTATTTAAAATTTATTTTATTATTAATATTATTATTATTATTAATAATTAACTATTATTCATAAATAATTAATTTTTAAATTGAATTGTTAATTGGGGATTTTTTTGAATTGAGAGGTTTAAGTTTAACTATTTTATATTTGATTTATATTGGAGGCGAATTCGAAATTGTGCGAATTGTGTAATCATCAATTACTGACGTTGGTAACCGACCCAAAGCAATTTGATTATAATTCAATTCGTGACGATCATAACTCGAAAGTTCATATTCTTCAGTCATTGATAAACAATTTGTTGGACAATACTCAACGCAATTACCACAAAATATACAGATTCCAAAATCAATACTGTAATTAAACAATCGTTTCTTTCGAATATCACTTTCCAATTTCCAATCTACAACGGGTAGATCTATAGGACATACACGAACGCATACTTCACAAGCAATGCATTTATCAAATTCAAAGTGAATTCGGCCCCGGAAACGTTCCGACGTGATTAGTTTTTCGTAGGGATATTGAATAGTTATAGGTAAACGATTCGCGTGAGACAGGGTAATCGCGAAACCTTGACCGATGTATCTGGCAGCTCGTATTGTTTGTTGACCATAATTTGTGAATTCAGTTAGCATAGGAAACATATAGTGAATGTGTATAAAGAAAAAATTGTAGACTTGTTTCTTTCTCTTGTTTGAGATAAATGGTGAATATAGAATATTGTAATTGTTTACAGTGAAAGAAGTTGGGACGAAGTTGTTAATAATAGATTACCTAGAGAAATAGGTAAAAGAAATTTCCATCCAAGATTTAATAGTTGGTCTATTCTCAACCTTGGTAAAGCCCATCTTGTTGCAATAGGAATGAACAAGAACAAATAAGTTTTAGCTAATGTAATAAAGATGCTGATTATTGTTCCAAAAACTTTACCTACTTTATTTATATTTATGTCAAAAATTTTAGGACCGAATAGGTATGGAATAGAAAGATTCCAACCTCCTAAGTAAAGAACTGTTACAAATAACGAAGAAACTAGTAGATTCAGATATGAAGCAACGTAAAATAAACCAAATTTGATACCTGAATATTCGGTTTGATAACCTGCTACTAATTCTTCTTCTGCTTCTGGTAAATCAAAAGGTAATCTCTCACACTCAGCTAGAGAAGAAATTAGAAAAATGAGAAACCCTATAGGTTGACGCCACAAATTCCACCCCCAAAAGCCGTATTTTGACTGCGCTTCAACTATATCAACTGTACTTGAACTGTTAGATAATCATAGTTGATTAGAACATCGCTGTTCTTACCACTATTACAGAACCGTACGTGAGATTTTCACCTCATACGGCTCCTCAAGGGTCACAAATAAATCTAAGGACTTTTAATTATTATGTATCTTTATCTTTATATTTTTTTTGTTTTTTTTTTGTAGGATAGAGTCAAAACTTATCCCAAGTTCCCCAAATTAGACCAACGGAATTCTGTTTGCTATATTTTTTATTTAAAATATATTAAATATAATATATATTATTAATATATATTATATATATTAAAAAAAGGTGCTTCTGAATTAATCTCATCTTTTCTTTTTAGGAATGTCATTTTTGTTTGTTAATCAATAACTTAATCCTTGAATAAAAACCTTTTTGTAACAACATCATATAGGTATTTCAACCTATTTTTTTCAATTACGAAAAAGAATTAAACATTCCATTAATTTATGAATCATACCAAGAGTTCTCTCTTTCTAACTAACGAAAAGATAGAAGAAAGGGATTTTTTTAATTATTTTATTCTATTTTATTTCGTTCCTATTCTCCTTTCTCATAAAAGGGATTTTACTCCAAATAAAAGATTACTTCGTTCTTGATAGTTATTTACTTACTTGGTGGATAGGAACATACTCTAGGTCGGAATCGTGGGTAGTACTTCTTGATCGTTTCTACTAACTTAAAGTCCCAATTCGAATTCCGTTTATGGGCAGAAATATCCTCTTAAATTATTTAGAGAATATCCATTACTAATCCTTTGTGTATTTTGGTCTTTCTAACCATCCACTCAATTTTGTTCAACCTCCCATTTAAACCCGCTTCAAGTGATGATAACTAAGCAACCAATCTTGGGGCAACCGGCCTCTCCTGCTTTTATTTAGTTTTAATTAATAATTAATTCTTGTACATAGGAAATGAGACTTAATCTTTTTACTGCAAATTTGCAAGCCGTTTTCTTTCACTCATATAACTATCTGCTTTAGTTCATCAACCCAAATGATGCCTAAAAAAGATGAAAAAATTATTTAACCTTGACCCTCTTCTCAGAAATTAGAAAGAAAAGAACTAGGAAGAATTGAGTATTTCACCTAATTAGACGACACCGAATCACACGTAGAGATATTGATAATACACATAAAGTTAATGGTATTTCATAACTAATTGATTGAGCAGCAGCGCGTAAACCACCTAAAAAGGAATATTTATTATTTGATCCATATCCCGACATAAGAAGTCCAACGGGAGCAATACTTGAAATAGCGATCCATAAAAAAACACCAATACCAAGATCGGCTAGAATAAGGTGGTATCCAAAAGGAATTACTGAATAACTTAGTAAAATCGATATCACTGCGACGGATGGTCCGATACTAAATAAACGACCATCTCCTCTAGATGGAATAAGGTTCTCTTTGAAAAGTAGTTTTGTACCATCTGCTAGAGCTTGAAGAATTCCTAAGGGACCAGCGTATTCAGGTCCAATACGTTGTTGTATCCCTGCAGATATTTCTCTTTCTAACCAAACAATTACGAGTACACCTATTGTGATTCCTAATACAAGAGTAAAAATCGGGACAAGTAGCCATATAATCCCATAGGCCTCTTTTAAGGATTCTAATCTGGAAAACGAATTGATAGCTTGTATTTCGGTTGTATCCATTATCATTTTTAACGATCAACTTCTCCCATAATGATATCTATGCTACCTAATATCGTCATAATATCAGCCAATTTCATTCTTTTAACTAACTGAGGAAGAATTTGCAAATTGATAAAACCCGGCGGGCGAATTTTCCATCTCCAAGGAAAAACACTCAGATCTCCTATCAGAAAAATTCCCAATTCCCCCTTTGGGGCTTCAACTCTCACATAAAGTTCTTGTTTTGCCAATTCAAAGGTTGGAGAAGGTTTTTTACTAATAAATCGATAGTCAAAATCATTCCATTCGGAATCTTTTACTCTATCAAAACGTCGTATTTCTAAATTCTCGTAGGGCCCTCCTGGAATTCCTTCCAGAGCCTGCTGTATAATTTTTATTGATTCTGTCATTTCACCGATTCGTACTAAATAACGAGCTAACGAATCTCCTTCTTTTTGCCATTGAACTTCCCAATCAAATTCATCGTAACACTCGTAATGATCAACTTTACGAAGGTCCCATTGGATTCCGGACGCCCGTAGCATTGGGCCCGATAAACCCCAATTTAGTGCTTCTTCTCCGCGAATAACGCCCACGCCTTCGACCCGTTCTAAAAAAATAGGATTCCGTGTAATAAGCTTTTTATATTCAGCAACCCCCGTTGAAAAGTAATCACAAAAATCCAAACATTTTTCTATCCAGCCATAAGGTAGATCAGCAGCTATTCCTCCGATACGAAAATAATTATGCATCATTCGCATACCAGTAGCTGCTTCGAATAAGTCATATATCAATTCCCTTTCTCGAAAAATATAGAAGAAGGGGGTCTGTGCACCAATATCTGCCATAAAAGGGCCAAGCCATAACAAATGGGACGCTATACGACTCAACTCCAACATAATGACTCTGATATAACTAGCTCTTTTAGGTACTTGAATATTTCCTAATAGTTCGGGCCCATTTACAGTTATTGCTTCCGTGAACATAGTAGCTAAATAATCCCAACGCGTCACATAGGGCAAATATTGGATAATTGTTCGATTTTCCGCAATTTTCTCCATCCCCCTGTGTAAATAACCTAATATAGGCTCACAGTCAATAACATCTTCACCATCTAGAGTAACGATGAGTCGAAGAACACCATGCATTGATGGGTGGTGAGGCCCCATATTGACTACCATAAGGTCTTTTCTTGTAGCTGGTACAGTCATAAGTTTTTTACCCATTCATTTTTCCATGAATTGCTGAAAGTGAAAAGAAGTTTATCCAAATACCAAATAGGAAAAAGTACTTAAAATGATTCTTCCAATTAACGAGTTTTTGCCTCTCGAATACTCAACTGACCAATTAATTCTTTATAACGTGCTCTATTTTTTTTTGCCAAATAAGCCAACAGCCGTTGACGTTTTCCTAAAATTTTTCGCAAACCTCTCTGAGATAAATAGTCTTTTTTATGCACTTCCAAATGTGAAGTAAGTCTCCGTATCTTATTGGTAAAACGGAATACTTGAAATTCAACCGACCCCCTTCTTTCTTTTTCAGAAATAACCGAAATGAATGCACTTTTTACCATAAAAGATTTTCCCTCTTCCACTTTTACAGATACGGATTTTATCGATGAGTAATAATAATGATAGTAATTTTAATGTGTTATATACAATAATCTGAATTTCTTTATGAACTCCTAATTTTATCAACTCATATTAATCCACCCAGGTCATATTAATCCATCCAGGTTTCAATTTAATTTATTCTGAAAAAGAAAAAAAGAAGAAAGAAGGAAGGGGGTTCATTTTTGCATGGCATAATTTAGGCCTAAAATGAAGAAGATTTTGTTAATTGATTTGTAGGCCTAATTGATACCTCAGCGGTTTTAGTCTTCGTATTATATATTAGAATGGCATGGAAGGTGGGGCGTGTCAATCTCTTTACTTTCATATACCCCGTAGGGTATAGCATATATAGGAAATAATGGGCTATCAACGACTTTTCAACCGCGGATACATCTGTATCCTTAACATACTGAAACGACTGCCGTTATTTGTATCAAACCAATAGCGATTCATACAAGCTAAATCTTCTAATCGATAATTAGGCCAAAGAAAAAATTTGAAATTAATTAATTCATTCTTATCTTTATTAAGATTAAGAGGGTTCTCTTTATCCAAATCCAAAGATTGACTACAATTGTTCTCAGTCGAAGATATTGGATTTTTATTCCAAGTCTTTGAATTGAAAGAAATTAGAATTCTCAACTCTCTACGACGTCTATGCGATAAAATGGTTTCGGGAACAAGTAAATCAAAACCATTCTTATCAACATAGGGTTGTTTTCTATATCCTTGATTAATTTGGTGCTTCATCTTATGAACCAACAAAATACCTAAGGTTTGATACATAATAAATTGTCCATCATTTTTTACAGACAGGCGTGTGGGTTCGATAATAAAGAACGCGCTTTTGATCCATTCTATAAGCTTTACATCCTTCCGAATACACATTAAATCCAAACTCATTTCTCCTCCTCGAATCGAGGATATAGTAATTTCTCGTGGATTTGGCAGTCCAAGCAGGAAAGAATATATTTTTATATTATTCATAATTCTTTTAGCCAAAGTACTGCGCGAGGTAATTTGAAAAACTAAAAAAGGTTTTAGGAGTAAATCTATTTCTTTTTCTAGCTTACTTTTCTTTCTCTTTTTCATTTTTTGGGGGGAAGGGTCTTCAATATCTTTTTCGTGGTTTGTTGAAGGAACAGATTCAGCATTCCCTTGTTTTTGTACATTTGATCTAAGATCTCTTTTGCTTTCGACCGATTCTTTTTCTTTTTGATCTTTTTGATTTCGATTTTGATTCTTTATTTCTTTATTTGAAACGGATTCCCCTTTTTGTTTTTGGTTTCCTTCGATGTTTTTCTTTTCACTAAGATCATTTTCATTTAGATTCAAATTTAAAAGAAGGATTTTACTTGGTATAACCCACGGTTTTAGTTTATATAGACTATAGCGTAGGACAAATTCTGGGAAGGAAAAAAGTCCCAGGTGTGAGACGGGACGTTTTAGTATTTCTTCATTCATTCCCATCCAATCCAAAAAACCTTTTCGGGGTTTTGGTAAATTGGTTTGGAGCTTTTGCGGCATTTTAAGATAAACAAGCTTTTTTTTATCAATTTTTTCAAAAATTGGATATTGATAATTGTTAGTATCAATATGAGTATTTTCATTACTCGTGATATCCATTCTGATGTAGGACTCAATAATAAGTTGTTGTCTAAGATCCCAATTTGGATTTTGAAAATTAAAATCCAAATATTTTCTATCGCGATCTTTTTGTGTATAATTAATATTTTCATAATTATTAATAGGAATAGGGAAACTTCTCCATATATATATATCAGAAAAATTCTCTTTATGAGTGTTGGATTTATAAGAAATATCTTCGTTCTTTTTTAATTGGACTTGCGAGCTTGATTTAGAAATAGGCGAGTCCCTCTTATTTTCATAATTCAAATTAATAGATTTATATGATAACAGATCATATTTAGAGCTTTTTTGAAAATTGTCTGTTTGATTCACTGTTTGATTCACTAAGTAATCTACTTTAGAATTCCTAGAATTACCCCCCTTTATGGACTGAACTTTTTCATATGAATCCCGCTTGGTTTTTTTTTTTTTTTTTCTATAACGTAGATTAATGAAATTTCTCATCTTTTTCCTTTTCCACCTTCTAAACCTTTTAAGACGAGACAAATTGTATTGATAATGTCCCCTTATCCAGTTTTTCCATTTATTATCCGGGCGTTTCTTATGACTTAATTTAGAATCAAGTATTCCTTGTGTTTCAAAGGAATCTTTTATTTCATCCTTAATAAAAAAAGACATTCCATTATATTGAAAAACAGATCTTAATTTGTTACTAACTTGGGTTTGTGATAATTTAAAAAATACATATGCTTGTGACAAATAGGATAAGTCCCCAAAACTATGTAAATTTTTCCTATTTCTAAGAATATTAATTGAAATAAAGTTAATTATATTTTTATTTTTTCTATTAAGCCTTTCTTCTTTTGTTTCATTAATGGGCTTATCCGGCATTTTTTTTATCGATTCAAAAAGAAATTGTATATTGAGTCTGGTAATATTAATAATAGCTAAAAAAATATCTATGTATACTTTTTCAAGGAAAATTTTTATAAAACAATCTAATTGAGAGATTAATCGGACAGTTCTTCTTTTTAATATTTGCCAAATATTTGTTGTCCATTCGAATCTTTTAGCATTATACCCTTTTTCGGTAGGATTAATATATACGCCGGATGGGGTTATTTTTTTTTTTTCTTTTGTAATTCTTTCTATTTTATTTTTAATTGTCCTTGTTCTACCTGTTAGATCCTCCCTTTTTATTAGTGCATAATTTTTCCAATTTTGAGATTGAAATAGACTAACTGATTCATGAATTATTTGATTGCTGCTTCTAGAATCTTTTTCGTTTTTAATTTCATTCGAGTCTGATACTTTTATTAATCTAAAAATTAGGTTGAATTTTGAGAGTACTTTTTGTTTTAGTATTCTTGTTATAAATACTAACCTTTCAATAATGTCAATAATTAATTTTTTTGTTTCTTTTAAAACTAATTTGGTTTTTCCTAATAAATATAAATAGAAATCTAAATACGCCCTTTTTAATTTTTCTATTTTTGGTTGTAGTTCCTTAAAAATGGGGTCAAAAAAAGAATCTCCTTTTCTAATTCTGGGAGAACCAAAAGGAAGGTTAGTTTCCCGTCCCCAAACTGTTAAAAAACAAAACTCATCTTTTTGGTTTTCCTCTTCGATTAGATTTCTATCAGAGGGTCGTATGTGCCAAGGTTTCAGGTAGAAAGGAAATAAGATTTTTATCTGAATACCCTCTGCCCACCCATTTATTGGAAATTCTGTTTCCGATACTTGGATACCATTATGGGTACATTTAACATGCATTTCGCGCTCCCATTCCTGTATATCCTCAAACCATTCAGGAGATTGAAATAATAATATACGTCCAATATTTTTTGCTATTATCAATGAAGGCAATACAATATATTTTCTAAGAATAGATTGAGTTATTAACGCGAATCCCCTTATTATGTGCCCACATATGATATTATCCCATCCCTCCGATATCTCCATCCGCCTTTCTTCCTCGTTTAGACTATTTTCATTTTTTTTTTTTTTTCCTTCTTCGTCTATATACTCCACGTCTATATACTCGACAATTTCGGATTCTATCCCCTTGTCTGTCCAATTTGTAAAAAAAACTTTAAAAAATTTGGATATATCAAACGGTAGGCGGGGGAGTCTTTTGACTCTATCCAAAAAAAGGGGAGAGTGCGCCTTTGCTTGAAACAGTTCAAAAATTAAAGTTTTACGCCTTTGAGCGCGCATAGCACCTTTAATTAGTCCTCGCCGAAAGTCCGATTGGTATGAATAACTTGGCAAAATAATTTCCTTTATCTCATCTTCTGTATCAGTATCACCACTGCTATTAGAATTGTAAGAATTCTGTTCAGGTCCATTTTGTTTATCCTCCTTTTGTTTATGTTGTTTATCCTCCTTTTGTTTATGTTGTTTATGCTCCTTTTGTTCATGTTCATTTTCTTTTTCTTCATTTTCTTTTTCTTCATTTTCTTTTTCTTCAATTTTTTTTTCTTCTTCTTCGGTAGGAATCAAAACCTTTACGTATTTGGCTTTTCTTGAGCGAATTTGATATTCGACTGGCACTGCCCCGTTTTCAATGCCTTCTTGAACTTGTTGGTCAAATTCGGTTATTAATTTGTCTGGCCATCGGGGGACTTTTTTACTGATAATAGAATCTGTAATAGATTCTTCTGCATTAGATTCTGTAATAGATTCTTTTGCATTAGATTCTGTAATAGATTCTTTTGCATTAGATTCTGTAATAGATTCTTTTGCATTAGATTCTGTAATAGATTCTTCTGCATTATATTCTGTAATAGATTCTTCTGCATTATATTCTGTAATAGATTCTTCTGCATTATATTCTGTAATAGATTCTTCTGCATTATAATTAGATTCTGTAATAGATTCTTTTGCATTAGATTCTGTAATAGATTCTTTTGCATTAGATTCTGTAATAGATTCTTCTGCATTATTAGTATGGGTTTTAATGGCATTCAATAAAAATTTGAAAAATCTTTCCTTTTCTTT